TGATAATTTCTAAACGAAAAATTCACGTATTGGGTCTCATCAAAAGAAAATGAACTAATTAATAAATGATTGGTCTTACCGAAAATATCTATCTTTCTTCTAAACGTAATGACCAGGAGAGTTATGGATAATAATGATCCACATAAAAGAGCTGCATAGCTCAACAACATCATACTTACGTGCATCATTAACCAACGGGATTGGAGAGCAGGCACTAATATTGCGGATTGATGCATTTTAGTTAAAAGACCCGAAGTGGCAAAGCCTTGGGTTAAAATAGCGCTTGGGGCGGTTATTTTACTGAAAAAATTCTTATAGTTTCTAAAATATGGAACTATATGAATAAGAGAGAAACTCCATGAAAGGAACATTAATGATTCATATAGGTCACTTAATGGTACATGTCCCGAATAAATCCAACGAGTAACTAATAATCCTGTTATACAGAAAAAAGTAGTTATCATGCCTTTTTCTGACGAATCACATAGTCCTACAATTTCATAGACCAAGGTCATCAGATGAGTAGGAATCACAATTGAAATGATCGAAAAAGATATGTGAGTTAATATATGTTCTAAAGTTGCAAATATCATAAACAATCATTTTTTTTTGTTATAGTTATAAAAAAAGGGAACCCTTCCTTAATTACCGAATGTAAATATGGTATCGAATTAAAGGATCCGTTGTGTCCTTTTTTGTTTTAGAGAATGCCGCTACTCGGACTCGAACCGAGATGCTCTAGCACTGCTTCCTAAGAACAGCGTGTCTACCGATTTCACCATGGCGGCTTGTTCGAAGTAATACTAACCCATGCATATTCAATCGTCGATATTGAGAGGTTCAATGCAATTGCAATAGATTTATATTGAATAAATCGAAGAATAGCCATTCAAGTCAATATTTGAAGGTTCAATAATTGTTACTAGCTTACCTTAAAGCTTAGTAATAGTGAATCGATGGGGAAAATGGCAATCCCCATCTCGCAAATCATATAAAAATGTACTCTATTCACTATATTGAACCTTGTATCTTGCGTCTAATAACGCCCTTTTTTCAAACAAAATACAAATAGTGCCATTTTTAGGTTAGGGCCCAATATATGATACAGAATCATTAATTTATCCAATCATTGATTGATGTTGATTTAGATCATTTGAAGGGTTTCTTATCACATTATTATTTATTCTTTGCTTTTTTTATTTCATTTTTTTTTGTCGTACAAAAAAACCTTTTGAATAACCGGTAGAAATGGATTTAGCTAAAGAAAAAGCTTTTACCGCTGCCCAATATCCCTTTCTCTTCCAAAAATTTCTACGAATATGCTTTTTTGATATAGAAGTACGTTTTTTTGGAACCGCCATGCAAAAATTAACTTTTCTAAGTTGAATGTGAAAGACATGTATTGTTCAAAATAGATCATTAATTCTTTCTATTCATATATCTATTATTTAGTTTATAGATTTTCTTCATAACATACAAATATGCGCATATAGTATATAACTATTGCTAGGGACTAAATTCTTGTTAGGGACTAAAACTCAAGTTGGAGAATAAAAAGAAAGGAGATGCGATTCGCTAGGTGTAACTCTCATAGAAAAAAAGAGTGATCTTTTTTCTCTTTTTTAAGTATTCATTATCATTATTATTGCATACAATGACAATCTCAGAAGAAAGAAAATTGTACTGATTGTTTCATATCTCCATTCATTAGGATCGATGGTATCAACTACCGATGAAATCGAATGAAATCGACCCCCGCGGATAAATAAGATAAAAAAGAAAACTAAAATAAAAGGTTCCAATTCCTATCTCAGTCTATTTGAAATGGACCATACCATATATATAAATATAACCTACATATACCTACCGTCGTAATACATTTAATAACAATAACCAGAAATTCATTACCTAAATGAGATAAAACAATAAGATTTTCTCTACCAATTGATCACATTAAAGCATAGCGTCCTCACGATTAGAAGAATACTTTTGTTCAAGGATCCATTACTTGAACTTGATTAAGGCAATTTAAGTAACCTCTTACTTCACCTTCTTACTTCACCCATATGGGAGGTTACAAGTATCATAGAATTTCCCACAAGTTATGGTGGAAGCCAATCAATCAGTTTCAAATTACATTTTAATTAGTTAATGATTTTGGATAAAATATCTTGTTGGGTTGAGTTATTTGTGGATCTCATGATCCATATCAAAAGCTAATAATTACTTAACCCCTAAGTATTAAGCAATAATTTGCTTAATTATATCATTTGACCAATTCAATTGTAACTCCTTGGGTCAAATTAGAAATAGTCGAGGAAGAGCGAGATTAATAAAAAAGAATATTCTTTTCATATCCTTCTTTTGGTTTGTGTTAAAAAAAAAAAATAAATAATAACTGGTGATGAATATGAATTGGGAACAATAATTAATATAATTAATTAGAAGAAAATAGAGGAAAAAGGTTTGATTTAATTTTATTATTTATTATTATGGAACGCACATATCAATATGCATGGATTATACCTTTCGTTCCGCTTCTAGTTACTATGTTAATAGGATTGGGACTCCTGCTTAATCCGACAGCAACAAAAAATATTCGTCGTATATGGGCTTTTCCCGCTGTTTTATTGTTAAGTATAGTTATGGTCTTTTCCACCAAGCTGGCGATCCAGCAAATAAATGGTAGCTCCATTTATGAATATCTATGGTCTTGGAGCATCACTAGTGATTTTTCCTTAGAGTTCGGCTACTTGATTGATCCACTTACTTCTATTATGTCGATATTAATCACTACTGTTGGAATCATGGTTCTTATCTATAGTGATAATTATATGTCTCATGACCGAGGATATTTGAGATTTTTTGCTTATATGAGTTTTTTCAATACAGCGATGCTGGGATTAGTTACTAGTCCCAATTTGATACAAATCCATATTTTTTGGGAACTAGTGGGAATGTGTTCCTATCTGTTAATAGGTTTTTGGTTTACCCGACCAATTGCAGCAAATGCCTGCCAAAAAGCGTTTGTGACCAATCGTGTGGGGGATTTTGGTTTATTATTAGGAATCCTAGGTTTTTATTTAATAACAGGTAGTTTCGAATTTCAGGATTTATTCAAAATATTCAATGATTCGATCATTAATAACAATGAGATTAATTCATCATTTGCTACGCTTTGTGCCTTCTTATTATTCCTTGGTGCAGTTGCTAAATCTGCGCAATTCCCACTTCATGTATGGTTACCTGATGCTATGGAGGGACCCACTCCTATTTCGGCTCTTATACATGCGGCTACTATGGTAGCCGCAGGAATTTTTCTTGTAGCTCGGCTTCTTCCTCTTTTCATAGCCATACCTTACATAATGAATATCATATCTTTGATAGGTGTAATAACGGTACTATTAGGAGCTACCTTAGCTCTTGCTCAAAGAGATATTAAGAGAAGTTTAGCTTATTCCACGATGTCTCAATTGGGCTACATGATGTTAGCTTTGGGTATAGGTTCTTATCGAGCCGCTTTATTCCATTTGATCACTCATGCTTATTCTAAAGCATTATTGTTTTTAGGGTCTGGATCAATCATTCATTCCATGGAACCCATTGTTGGGTATTCTCCGGCTAAGAGTCAGAACATGGTTCTCATGGGCGGTTTAACCAAATATATGCCAATTACAAAAACAACTTTTTTTTTAGGTACACTTTCTCTTTGTGGTATTCCACCCCTCGCTTGTTTTTGGTCCAAAGACGAAATTCTTAATGATAGTTGGTTGTATTCACCGATTTTTGCAATAATAGCTTTCTACACAGCAGGATTAACTGCATTTTATATGTTTCGTATGTATTTACTTACTTTCGAAGGGCATTTACGTAGTCATTTTCAAAATTACAGCGGACACACAAATAGTTCCTTCTATTCAATATCCATATGGGGGCAAGAAGGTTCCAAACCTGTTAGCAGTAATTTGCTTTTAACAACAAGGAATAAAAATGACAAGTCCTCCTTTTCCAATTGCTCGTTTTCTAATACATATAAAATTGCCGGTTATGTAAGAACCATGCGATCATCTTTTAGTACTCACTTTTTAAATAAAGACTCTCATACTTTACTATATCCGCATGAATCGGACAATACCATGTTATTTCCCCTGCTTATATTGGCCATATTTACTTTGTTCGTTGGATGCATAGGAATTCATTTCGGGCACGAAGTAATGGAGGTTGACATATTATCGAAATGGTTAACCCCATCGATGAAACTTTTACATCAGAATTCAACTGATGAAGATTGGTATAAATTTTTTACGAATGCATTTTATTCAGTTAGTATAGCCTACTTCGGAATATTTCTAGCATCCGTTCTATATGGGTCTGTCTATTCAGATCGACAAAATTTGTACTTAATCAATTCATTTGCTAAAATAGATTCTAAAATGAGAATTCGCTTAGAACAAATAATAAATGTCATATACAACTGGTCATACAATCGTGGATACATAGACGTTTATTACGAAAAAGTATTCATTAAGGGTGTACGAGAATTAGCTCAACTAGCTCATTCTTTTGATCGACGAGTAATTGATGGAGTTACTAATGGGATTGGCGTTGCAAGTTTCTTTCTAGGAGAAGGTATTAAATATATAGGGGGAGGGCGAATTTCTTCTTATCTATTCTTATATTTAGCTTGTGTATCAATAGTCCTACTAATTTACTATTAGTATATTTTCTAAATTAAAGTATTTATATAGTATATATAAATAGAATATATAAATGGAAACTTCTTTTTCGCTCCCTTCTTTCATAACCCGAGTTCTTAGAAGTAAGAGATAAGAGGGACCTATAGAAAATGTGGTTAGAAATCCATAATAAAGTCCGACCATAACGACCGAATTAACTATATTCATCCATAATAATAATAGATTACCGAGTAGACTATATTTCAAAATCATTCATTAACCTCCCCTTTTTCTGTTGCAACTTATCGATTATTATATGATAAT